TCTCATTATATATATTTTAATTTTATTTAAAATTTAATTTTTAAAATTATCCATCCACTAAAAAATAAAAAAAATGAAGATTGAAACTAGAGTTTTGTGGAAAAAGCCCCTTATCGGATTTGAACCGATGACTTACGCCTTACCATGGCGTTACTCTACCGCTGAGTTAAAAGGGCCCATTTTATTCCATGCCTGAATGAGACAATGTGAAGACATATACATATATTATATACTTACATATTACATTACATAGGTACATACAGTAGGCTCATAGTGTCTCATTCGGCAATATCTTTTTTTTTAGTCAGTCTTAATTTAATTATTTGTTTATTTTTCTTTTATTGACCCCCTATCACAACGAGATTTACTTAATTAATAATTGAAATAGATCCAAGAATGTATGGAATGAAAAGATTCAACTCGTACCTGAAATCCAAGCTCTGCTCTTAGAAAAAAGAAACTTTCTATTGTTTCTTAATTTCGTAGCTGTAAGATAAGAATATCTCATCTTAACAATGCGTGAATCAATGCGTGAAGGAATAGCTCTGCTCTTAGAAAAAAGAAACTTTCTATTGTTTCTTAATTTCGTAGCTGTAAGATAAGAATATCTCATCTTAACAATGCGTGAATCAATGCGTGAAGGAATAGCTTTTCTGTCGGACAAATCACTAGGGATCCTATACTACTTAATTAACACATTCACATTATATTATAATGTAATAGAATATACAATTTTCTATTTTTTTTATTCATGAACCATGAATAAAAAAATTGCATCGGAATCGCGAAAGGAAAGGTAGAAAACTTATTTGGATTTAGTCACACCATTACATTATATTGACAATTACAAAAAACTATTCATACTATGAGTATATATAGTATGATGTCCGTTGGGCAGATATGCCCCCATCGTCTAGTGGTTCAGGACATCTCTCTTTCAAGGAGGCAGCGGGGATTCGACTTCCCCTGGGGGTAGGGTACTACGAAAGGAGGTTGATCATGTATTATCAATAAGTCTAGACTTGATTCTTCCTGGGTCGATGCCCGAGTGGTTAATGGGGACGGACTGTAAATTCGTTGGCAATATGTCTACGCTGGTTCAAATCCAGCTCGGCCCAAGAATTCACCGATCCATCATGAGATTACATAATATAAGAAATTTTTTCGCCTGGTGAATTGAATAAATAATTTTTTATCCTATCGGTTTTTGTACCCATAATATTCTTCATTTTTAAAATGATTTAGATTCATATCATAATCTGAAAATAAAATATAGGACAAGAATTAACGAATCATATTCATAATCTGAAAATAAAATATAGGACAAGAATTAACGAATCAAATTCATTGAAAAATTTCTTATCAATCGATTTAACACGATTTGACAATAGGATTTCTAGTAAAGTAATCTATGTCGCTCTCACTAAAGTCCATATCTATGTGGATATTAATAGACCAATTACTCCTTTCTCTGTTACAATACAACGATTGTAAATTACACTAGTCTTAATCAAATCATTAATAATATGTATGCTGTATACCTTATTTCTCTGGGATTGTAGTTCAATCGGTCAGAGCACCGCCCTGTCAAGGCGGAAGCTGCGGGTTCGAGCCCCGTCAGTCCCGACCTAGTATTCGATGACTCCATGAATTCATTTCTTTATTTTATGTCAAAGGGCATAGAGCGGGATCTAATTCCCATAAGATAAGTCCTTTTTTTTTTTTGTTATCATTTTATTATTGAGAAAATAAAATACAATGCGACAATTTCAATTAAATTGAAATTACTTCAATTAGTACCGAGGGGATAGGCATATGTGAATTGGTACAATTGTAGGTAGCACCCTATTTAGTTAGGATTAAAAGAAATCCTTGTCCGGTTTTTTAGATTGCTCCTGACCCGTGGAAGGGAATCGAATACTTATATATATGTTTTCACCAGAGCATATACACAAATTTTGATTCGTTTATTGTACGTATGTGCAATAAAAAGTGCACTTTTCATTCATAGTAAAGCCGCTTTCTAGCTCCAATTTTAGATAACTTAAATTACTAATAGGAAACAATCTATTTATATCATTCAAACTACACACTTCATTTTGGATATATGTGTCCCAGGGTTGATTCAGGGAAAGAAAGGAATGTTTTAATTAAGAAAAGAAGGATCAAACAAAGAAAAGATAGACCCCCTCCCTCTTTTCTTAGTGAGAGAATGAATAATCTTTTTTTATTTCCGGGGAAGGTCCTATCGAAGAAAGAACAAACTAAAAAAAAATAGTTCATTTTTGATTTATTGAACTATTTTTATTAATTTTATCGAAATATTCGATCTTTTCTTCTTATTTTTTCCATTTTACTTCTACTATTTGGGTTGGATTTTTGACCAATGGAAGTGGAAGATGGGCCAGATGAGACTTTATCATATTATTATTATATAATTCTATAACTAAGACGGTAGGTTATAGAAAAGAACGAATGGATAAAGAATAATAATTCAATGAGATTTTAAATTGGATCAGTAATTCCATTTTTTATTAGGTTTTTATTCCGTATGGATAAAGGATCTTCCTATGTTATACTATAACATTCTCGATGATGAATAGATTTGATAGCTCAGATATTGTTATTCAATGATATTGATCCGATTCAATATCATCGGGATGTATTTCTCCCATTGAATTTACAGGATAAAGATTTAGAATCTCTATGGGATTAGATCCCGAGTTATTAATTATGAAGTAAAAAAACAATGAAATTATGGAAGTAAATATTCTCGCATTTATTGCTACTGCACTGTTCATTCTAGTTCCTACTGCTTTTTTACTTATCATTTACGTAAAAACGGTCAGTCAAAACGATTAATTTGAATCAAGCTTGACTTCTGAGTTCTTATCAATAATGGAAGAAAGGGATTCAAATTACACGTCTTAAATAAAATTAAGAATCAAAATCAGATGTATATGAGATTTGATAGTATGGTAGAAAGGAATATAGGAACCTTTCTACCACACTATCTATTAGTGTATAATTGTATAATTCTACTATAAATTATATAAAATTCTAAAGTTGGACTGTATAAAGAAAAATGGCTTAATGTAGATCACTCCGTAATCTGTATATTGATACATGTACATATAACTCCCATATGTGGAATATACATAGTACCCCACCCAATTTGAGTTCTTTGCTTTGGTACATCCATTTGATTTAGACCAATTTCGATCAATATAATTGACTGCTCACCTTTACTTACTCTTATCTTATTGTCTTATGGTTCTAATTACTCGTTTTATTATGAGAAAATTTATTTAGAGGATCCCAAGATCGGCCGAGCCGAAACAATAAAATCCATGGAAGAAGATATGGTATGGGCATCGAATAGATTATGTAAAAGAAACCTAGTCATTTTTTTTAGCATTCCGACAAAGAATAATTGATTTAGCCGTTGACAGATGATTCGAACAATTTCATGGAAATTATTTCTTGTAAATAAAAAAATAAAATGCGCAATAATATGTGAATCGCCTAACGCAAGATCTTGATAAACCTAGTCATTTTTTTTAGCATTCCGACAAAGAATAATTGATTTAGCCGTTGACAGATGATTCGAACAATTTCATGGAAATTATTTCTTGTAAATAAAAAAATAAAATGCGCAATAATATGTGAATCGCCTAACGCAAGATCTTGATATGCGTAGTACCTCGTTGGACAAACAAACACTCTATTGGCCTTTCCCTAGATATAAAGATATAAGGTAAAGTACGTATCCACATAATAACAGATCGACTTCCTCTTTGAACAGTAAAGAGAGAAACAAATAAAAAGGGGTTGGTTGCTTCTTATTGTATGTAATATTGTATTTACATAATATATATATAATTATATTAAGAGTTAGTTCATCTAAATAAAATACTCTATTTCGAATTTGGTTGGAAAAATGGCATATCATGCGTATTCCATTTAGTTTCAAAATACGAAGATGGGAATCATTTAATTTAGTAGAATTAAAAAATGAAGATATTTTTAAAACCCTTTGTAGAAGGATTCTGAAAGTATTAATACAGTTTGATTACTCAACTCAATTCAATTAGTAATTACCCTAGAGTCCACTTCTTCCCCATACTACAAGTGAAAGGGAAAATGTAAAGACTACCATTAAAGCAGCCCAAGCAAGACTTACTATATCCATGTGAATTATGCCCCCGAATATGAAGAAACTCTTTCATTATTGATTATTAATAATAATGGAATCAATGGCACAGAGTCAAAAAGAGATTCTGAAAACGAAGCCAATTATTCATCCAATATTGTGATTGAATATCTAAGCACTCATACTCGTGAGTATGTATACAAAGCATCTTACATCCTTTCAACAACTAATAATTCCCCACTCAACTATATAATTAAAAAATCGGTGATTAGACAGTACATTAGTACTGGAAGTCTTGATAGACTAGTCCTTCCTTCCTACCTATACTAAAAATCCCAGGCGCTAAGGATTGGCATTTTTTTAATCTCCAGATTCTTAAAATGAAGCAAAGAGCTTTCGGGTTTTTATTGATCAGGCGACACCCGGATTTGAACTGGGGAAAAAGGATTTGCAGTCCCCCGCCTTACCACTCGGCCATGCCGCCAAAACGAGAAAAATAGATGGAAATATTCCTTGCCTAAAATTTTTTTATTGTACTTGCATTTTGACTCCTGTCGATTGAAGAAATTATTTCATTATTGATTATTAATAATAATGGAATCAATGGCACAGAGTCAAAAAGAGATTCTGAAAACGAAGCCAATTATTCATCCAATATTGTGATTGAATATCTAAGCACTCATACTCGTGAGTATGTATACAAAGCATCTTACATCCTTTCAACAACTAATAATTCCCCACTCAACTATATAATTAAAAAATCGGTGATTAGACAGTACATTAGTACTGGAAGTCTTGATAGACTAGTCCTTCCTTCCTACCTATACTAAAAATCCCAGGCGCTAAGGATTGGCATTTTTTTAATCTCCAGATTCTTAAAATGAAGCAAAGAGCTTTCGGGTTTTTATTGATCAGGCGACACCCGGATTTGAACTGGGGAAAAAGGATTTGCAGTCCCCCGCCTTACCACTCGGCCATGCCGCCAAAACGAGAAAAATAGATGGAAATATTCCTTGCCTAAAATTTTTTTATCTCCCTTTTTATTGAAAAAAAAAATTGGAGTCACACAATAAAAAATGAAGTCCAAATCAAATTGGACCCGTTAACTGTTGACTGTTAATTCATGAAAAGTTCTTTCTTCGATTTAAAATTGTGTTTCCTTACCTAAAATTTTTTTATCTCCCTTTTTATTGAAAAAAAAAATTGGAGTCACACAATAAAAAATGAAGTCCAAATCAAATTGGACCCGTTAACTGTTGACTGTTAATTCATGAAAAGTTCTTTCTTCGATTTAAAATTGTGTTTCCTTAATTTTAATTAAATTTAATGGCTGAAGAAAACGCAATTGATATACAACTAATCAGTATCAAGAATTTTCAATAATAAATCCCTTTGAATTTCAAGTATAACAACAATTATGTATATATGTAAACCCCAAAACAAAAATTGTTACACAGATATACCTAATCTGGGATCTTATTTATTTATATATATATATGAGATGCCCACAAGGAATTAAGGTAATTAGCGTGCTTCAATTTTTCATTGAATATATGTAGTTAATATCAAATAGAAATTATGATATAGCATAGCACGGACCCGCGTTACCCCAAGTGGAACTGGGATAAGTGATATGCGGATAGTCCTCATGTGCTTAATAAAAAACCCCTTATTTTTTTATGCACTTCAAGCGTATTCGACGAATTTGACTAACAAATGAGTAAAAATGCCCCCTTTTATGTTATGCGAATACTTTTTGAACACTGAAAAGTTCAAAAAGGTAAACTCTAAAACTCTATAAGGCTCCTTTCTGTCTTTATCTCATTCATATTCATAGAGAAAAAAACGGATCAAATCCCGAATCCATTTACTTTTCTAGTACCCAATTCGTAGATCCTAATATCATAGTAATAGGTAGAAATTAGATTAGTTTTTTTGATATTCTATTTGATATTCTATACAAGACTCCATAAGTCTAAACGTCATAAATTTGTTTCTAGGAATGTTTTATGAATTTATTTCCATTTGTATTTGTTGCAAATTTATTTGAGTAGAAAATTCTCTTTATTTCTCCGCTCATACGTATTTCATAGATTACATCTATGATATGGAGTTAGATCCAATTTCATGTGATTCAGTAAACAAATATAGAATTCCATCATTGTTAGATCAATCCACCTCATTTCAGTACTAGATCAATCTATATGGTTCGATGAAGAATGAAATGAGCCTTGGAAACTGAATGGGATTTTTTCGATAAATGGGAAACTAAAAATGCTCCGGGATGGAAATGAGGGAATGTCTACAATACCTGGGTTTAGTCAGATACAATTTGAGGGATTTTGTAGATTCATTGATCAGGGATTGATGGAAGAACTTGATAAGTTTCCAAAAATTGAAGATACAGATCAAGAAATAGAATTTCAATTATTTTTGGAAACTTATCAATTAGTAGAACCCTTGATAAAAGAAAGAGATGCCGTGTATGAATCACTCACATATTCTTCTGAATTATATGTGCCCGCGGGATTAATTTGGAAAAACGGTAGGGATACGCAAGAACAAACCATATTTATTGGAAAAATTCCTCTAATGAATTCCCTGGGAACCTCTATAGTTAATGGAATATACAGAATTGTGATCAATCAAATATTGCAAAGACCCGGTATTTATTACCGTTCAGAGTTGGATCATAACGGAATTTCGGTCTATACCGGTACCATAATATCAGATTGGGGTGGAAGATCAGAATTAGAGATTGATAGAAAAGCAAGGATATGGGCGCGTGTGAGTCGGAAACAAAAAATATCTATTCTAGTTCCATCATCAGCTATGGGTTCGAATCTAAGAGAAATTCTAGATAATGTTTGCTACCCTGAAATTTTCTTGTCTTTCCCGAATGATAAGGATAAAAAAAAAATTGGATCAAAGGAAAATGCCATTTTGGAGTTTTATCAACAATTTGCTTGTGTAGGCGGCGATCCGGTATTTTCGGAGTCCTTGTGTAAGGAATTACAAAAGAAATTTTTTCAACAAAGATGTGAATTAGGAAGGATTGGTCGACGAAATATGAACCGTAGACTTAATCTTGATATACCTCAGAACATTACATTTTTGTTACCGCGAGATGTATTGGCGGCTGCGGATCATTTGATCCGAATGAAATTTGGAATGGGTACACTTGACGATATGAATCATTTTCAAAATAAACGTATTCGTTCCGTAGCGGATCTGTTACAAGATCAATTCGGATTGGCTCTGGTTCGTTTAGAACATGCAATTCGAGGAACTATAGGTGGAGCAATTAGGCATAAATTGATACCGACGCCTCATAATTTGGTTACTTCCACTCCATTAACAACCACTTATGAATCATTTTTTGGCCTACACCCCTTATCTCAAGTTTTGGATAGAACAAATCCATTGACACAAATAGTTCATGGGCGGAAATTGAGTTATTTAGGTCCTGGGGGATTGACAGGGCGAACTGCTAGTTTTCGGATACGAGATATCCATCCTAGTCACTATGGACGTATTTGCCCAATTGACACATCTGAAGGAATCAATGTTGGACTCATTGGATCTTTAGCAATTCATGCGAGGATTGGTCATTGGGGGTCTTTAGAAAGGCCCTTTTATGAAATTTATGAGAAATCAAAAGAGGTACGCGTGGTTTATTTATCACCAAATAGAGATGAATACTATAGGGTAGCGGCGGGAAATTCTTTGGCGCTGAATCAGGGTATTCAGGAAGAACAAGTTGTTCCGGCTCGATATCGCCAAGAATTCCTGACTATTGCATGGGAACAGATTCATCTTCGAAGCATTTTTCCCTTCCAATATTTTTCTATTGGAGCTTCTCTTATTCCTTTTATCGAACACAATGATGCGAATCGGGCTTTAATGAGTTCTAATATGCAACGTCAAGCAGTTCCACTTTCTCGGTCCGAGAAGTGCATTGTTGGAACTGGGTTGGAACGCCAAGCGGCTCTAGATTCGGGGGTTTCCGCCATAGCCGAACACGAGGGAAAGATCGTTTATACCGATACTGACAAGATCATGTTATCAGGTAATGGGGGCACTCTACGCATTCCATTGGTTATGTATCAACGTTCCAACAAAAATACTTGTATGCATCAAAAACCCCGGGTTCCGCCGGGTAAATGTATTAAAAAGGGACAAATTTTAGCAGAAGGTGCCGCTACAGTTGGTGGTGAGCTCGCTTTGGGAAAAAACGTATTAGTAGCTTATATGCCGTGGGAGGGATACAATTTTGAGGATGCGGTACTTATTAGTGAACGTCTGGTATATGGAGATATTTATACCTCTTTTCACATACGGAAATATGAAATTAAGACTCATGTGACAAGCCAAGGCCCTGAAAGGATAACTAATGAAATACCACATTTAGAAGCCCACTTACTCCGCAATTTAGACAGAAATGGAATTGTGATGCTGGGATCTTGGGTAGAACCGGGTGATATTTTAGTAGGTAAATTAACGCCACAGGTAGCGAAAGAATCATCATATGCCCCGGAAGATAGATTATTACGAGCCATACTCGGCATTCAGGTATCCACTACAAAGGAAACTTGTCTAAAACTACCTATAGGTGTCAGAGGCCGGGTTATTGATGTGAGATGGATCCATAAAAAGGGGGGTTCCAGTTATAATCCAGAAACGATTCGTGTATATATTTCACAGAAACGCGAAATAAAAGTAGGTGATAAAGTAGCCGGAAGACATGGGAATAAAGGTATCATTTCAAAAATTTTGCCTAGACAAGATATGCCTTATTTGCAAGATGGAACACCCGTTGATATGGTCTTCAACCCATTAGGAGTACCTTCACGAATGAATGTAGGACAGATATTTGAATGCTCGCTCGGGTTAGCAGGGGATCTCCTAGACAGGCATTATCGAATATCACCCTTTGATGAGAGATATGAGCAAGAGGCTTCGAGAAAACTAGTGTTTTCTGAATTATATGAAGCCAGTAAGCAAACAGCGAATCCATGGGTATTTGAACCTGAGTATCCGGGAAAAAGCAGAATCTTTGATGGAAGAACGGGAGATCCTTTTGAACAACCTGTTATAATAGGAAAGTCCTATATCCTGAAATTAATTCATCAAGTTGATGATAAAATTCATGGACGCTCCAGCGGACATTACGCGCTTGTTACACAACAACCCCTTAGAGGAAGGGCCAAGCAAGGGGGACAACGGGTAGGAGAAATGGAAGTTTGGGCTCTAGAGGGTTTTGGTGTTGCTCATATTTTACAAGAGATGCTTACTTATAAATCTGATCATATTAGAGCCCGTCAGGAAGTACTTGGTACTACGATCATTGGAGGAACAATATCTAACCCCGAGGATGCTCCCGAATCTTTTCGATTGCTCGTTCGAGAACTACGATCTTTGGCTCTGGAACTGAATCATTTCCTTGTATCTGAGAAGAACTTCCAGATTAATAGGAAGGAAGCTTGACCGGAATGAATCCGAATTTTTCTTCTATGATCGACCGATATAAACATCAACAACTTCGAATTGGATTAGTTTCTCCTCAACAAATAATTGCTTGGGCCAATAAAATTTTACCTAATGGAGAGATGGTTGGAGAGGTGACAAAACCTTATACTTTTCATTACAAAACTAATAAACCAGAAAAAGATGGGTTGTTTTGTGAAAGAATTTTTGGGCCCATAAAAAGTGGCATTTGTGCTTGTGGAAATTATCGAGTAATCGGAGATGAAAAAGAAGACCAGAAATTTTGTGAACAATGCGGAGTCGAATTTGTTGATTCTCGGGTACGAAGATACCAAATGGGATACATCAAACTCGCGTGTC